TATCCCATTTTTCAATTGGTTTATTCTGCAGCAGCAAATGCTAGTCACAATAAGGGTTTTTTAGAAACCAATTTAGTCATTAGTAAAGCTGAAGTGAACCAAGGAAATACTGTGAAAAAATTAAAACCTCGGGCCCGAGGACGCAGTTACCCAATAAAAAGATCCACTTGTCATATAACTATCGTATTGCAAGATCTATCCTTCTATAAAAAATATAAAGAATATTTCATGTATTTAAAAAAACCTGGATGCAGCAATGAAAACAGAAATATAGCATGTTATGATACATATAGTAGTGGAGGCCTATGGGACAAAAAATAAATCCACTTGGTTTCAGACTTGGTACAACCCAAAGGCACCACTCTCTTTGGTTTGCACAACCAAAAAAGTATTCTGAAGGTTTAGAAGAAGATAAAAAAATACGAGACTGTATTAAAAATTATGTCCAAAAAAATATAAGAATATCCTCTGGTATGGAAGGAATTGCACGTATCGAAATTCAAAAAAGAATCGATCTCATCCAGATCATAATCTATATGGGATTTCCAAAATTATTAATTGAAGATAAACCCCGAAGAGTCGAAGAATTACAGATGAATGTTCAAAAAGAACTGAATTGTGTGAATAGAAAACTCAACATTGCTATTACCAGAATTTCCAATCCGTATGGGGATCCTAATATTCTTGCAGAATTTATAGCTGGACAATTAAAAAATCGCGTTTCTTTTCGAAAAGCAATGAAAAAAGCTATTGAATTAACTGAACAGGCGAATACAAAAGGAATTCAAGTACAAATTGCAGGACGTATCGACGGAAAAGAAATTGCACGTGTTGAATGGATCAGAGAAGGCAGAGTTCCTTTACAAACAATTGAAGCAAAAATTGATTATTGTTCCTATACAGTTCGAACTATTTATGGGGTCTTAGGAATAAAAATTTGGATATTCGTAGACGAAGAATAAAAAAACGTTCTTTATCTTTACATTTTATGCAACGATAAAAAACAAAAACTATGTAGTATAACACTATACTATACTATACAGTAATAAAAAAAATTGCCGTCTTCTTTTTTATGTTTAAGAATAAAATCAGCAATTCTATAAGGTTGAATAAAAATTTCCATCAAAACTCCTTTGATATAATTGCTATGCTTAGTGTGTGACTCGTTGGTTTAGGATTCGATTAGATTAAGATAAACAAAAACGAAAAAAGAACTTACCTATAACAGCAACTAATAACTATCGCATTAATAAATAACCTAAGCAACTCATTGCTTCGCATTATCTGGATCCAAAAAAATCAGTCAAGATATGATAGACTGATCATATCATTGTAGCAACTGAATTTTTTTTACAAAAAAAAAAGAATAAAGAAATATGATTATAAATTATGAAAGGTAATCAAAAAGTATGCGGATAAATGGAAGGATGAAAGAAAGAGAGAAAAAATTGAATATTAATGATATATTATTCCAATTTGGAAAATCTATGAGGTCACTGTAAGAAAAGCAATGTAATAAAGCATCACTACAGATTCATTCATAATAATTAGATAAATCTGTTCCGAAAACCAAAAATTAAGAGCCTTGAGCCAATAAAAACTGAGAAAATTGACTCAAAAACAAATTAAAAAATGAAATTCCAAATTTCATGTAAGAGCTCCATTGTAGAATTCGGGCCTAATGATTAATCAAGAAGCGATGGGAACGACGGAACCCATGAATATAGAGGATTCTAATGAATATAGAGGATTCTATTGAAAAACAAATCTTAGTAATTCATTGGACAGGATGGCGGAATAAACCAGAAACTTTATTATCTATTCTGATTTTTATTCTGAGACCGCGTGGGATAAACATCAAACTTAAATAGATATTGAAAGAGTAAATATTCGCCGGCGAAAAATTTGTTTTTTTATTTGAAAAAAAAAAGTAATAAAATACGAAAAAAAAAAAATGAAAAAGATAAAAGAAAATAAGGATTTGTTAAAATATTCTAACTCTAACAAAAACGACATTCGAAATGATGATATTACGTTATTTTAAAATAAATAGAATTCATCTTGGATTCCATTTCGAAAAAGACATACACAAATTTAGAAGAGATCAGATTAAATAAAAAAAAAAAAATACCATGATTAATAGAATTAATCATTAACTACATCTATATCTTAATACAAGCTTTTTTTTTTAGTCCTTTTATTCGCAAGGAGCTGGATGAGAAGAAACTCTCACGTTCAGTTCTGTAGTAGAGATGGAATTTCTAATTTAGAAAAAAAACCATCAACTATAACCCAAAAAGAACCAGATTTCGTAAACAACATCGAGGAAGACTAAAAGGAATATCTTCTCGTGGGAATCGTATTTGTTTTGGCAGATATGCTCTTCAAACACTTGAACCCGCTTGGATCACATCTAGACAAATCGAAGCAGGGCGACGAGCAATGACACGAAATGTACGACGCGGTGGAAAAATTTGGGTACGTATATTTCCAGACAAACCCGTTACAGTAAGACCTGCAGAAACGCGTATGGGTTCTGGGAAAGGATCCCCTGAGTATTGGGTAGCTGTGGTTAAACCAGGTAAAATCCTTTATGAAATGGGTGGTGTACCCGAAAATATAGCCAGAAAAGCTATTTCAATAGCGGCATCAAAAATGCCTATAAAAACCCAATTCATTATTTCTGAATAGGAATATCGAATGAAAAAGCTAAATAACATTTAAGGATAAAAAGATTATAAGTTTTTTTTTGACAAACAATATTTTTTTACTTCGTCCTTTGCATTACATTAAAAGAAGAGATACAAAAAAATGATATGATTCAACCACAAACCTATTTGAATGTAGCAGACAACAGCGGGGCTCGAGAATTGATGTGTATTCGAATAATAGGAGCTAGTAATCGCCGATATGCTCATATTGGTGACGTTATTGTTGCTGTAATCAAGGAAGCAATACCAAATACTCCTCTAGAAAGATCCGAAGTAATTAGAGCTGTAATTGTACGTACTTGTAAAGAACTCAAACGTAACAATGGGACGATAATACGATATGATGACAACGCCGCAGTTGTCATTGATCAAGAAGGAAATCCAAAAGGAACTCGAGTTTTTGGGGCGATCCCACGGGAATTGAGACAATTAAACTTTACTAAAATAGTTTCATTAGCTCCTGAGGTATTATAAGATCTAAATATCGATAGGTAGTATAGGATTAAAAAAAATGGTATTGAAATAAAATGAATTAATAGATTGTGTATCACGCATATACCCTTAATAATAAAATATTAATAATTAAATTCATATATTAATATCTAATTCGTCTAGATCTATATCTAAATAAAAGAAAAAGAACATGTTGATTATATTAAAATTATAGAACAATAAGGAATTTTAACTTATCATGGGGAAAGACACTATTGCTGATATAATAACCTCTATACGAAATGCTGACATGAATAGAAAAGGAACGGTTCGGATAGGATCGACTAATATGACCGAAAGCATTGTTAAAATACTTTTACGAGAGGGTTTTATCGAAAACGTAAGGAAACATCGCGAAAATAACCAATATTTTTTGATTTTAACCCTAAGACATAGACGAAATAAAAAAGAATCCTATAAAACGATTTTATATTTAAAGAGAATAAGTCGACCGGGTCTACGAATCTATTCTAACTCTCAACGAATTCCCCGAATTTTAGGCGGAATAGGAATTGTAATCCTTTCGACTTCTCAAGGTATAATGACAGACCGAGAAGCTAGACTAAAAAGAATCGGCGGAGAAATTTTGTGTTATATATGGTAATCTTTCTAATATAAAAATTGGATAGCCGGACCTTATGATTTGTGAAAAAAAAAGGAGGGTTGTGTAATACACCCCTGCTCAAAAAAGTTTCGGATGTTTTACTTCGAATGAAATTAAAGAAAAAATGAATTAATGAAAGTTTTCTTTCTGAATCACTTCCGAACGGCATGGTTCGATTTTGTTTAGATACTAACGATTTGTTTGATTTTAGGTCATGCTTCTGAAAGGATTCGACATATTTTTGTATAGGTATACCTTTAGGAGAAAAAAGTACAAATTTTAGTAAGTTCTTAGGTATAAGTTAATCAGGGGACAGCCATTTTGTAGACTCCATAACAAGGATTCAAATGAGTAAGTGGTTTTTTCAATTTCAACATTCCTTTCGCGAAGATACAATTCAAGATTCAAAAATATCAAGAAACCTTTTTTCGTCCACCAATAAATATATTCACAGAATTAAGGAATAACAACTATGAAAATAAGGGCTTCCGTTCGTAAAATTTGTGAAAAGTGTCGACTAATCCGTAGGAGGGGACGAATTATAGTAATTTGTTCCAACCCGAGGCATAAACAAAGACAAGGATAATCTTACTAAAGGAAAAGCCACTTCCGAGGAGCTGGCAAAAAAAAAAAAGGTCCGTTTTGACATGAAATGGATATATCCATATATTTCTTGTGAAATGAAAAAATATGGCAAAACCTATATTAAGAATTGGTTCACGTAAAAATACACGTAGTGGTTCACGTAAAAATGTACGTAGAATACCAAAGGGAGTTATTCATGTTCAAGCAAGTTTCAACAATACCATTGTAACCGTTACAGATGTACGGGGTCGGGTGATTTCTTGGTCCTCCGCAGGTACTTGTGGATTCCGAGGTACAAGAAGAGGAACACCTTTTGCTGCCCAAACCGCAGCAGGAAATGCTATTCGAGCAGTAGTGGATCAAGGTATGCAACGAGCTGAAGTAAGGATAAAAGGCCCTGGACTCGGAAGAGATGCAGCCTTACGAGCTATTCGTAGAAGCGGTATACTTTTAAGTTTCGTACGAGATGTAACCCCTATGCCACATAATGGTTGTAGACCCCCTAAAAAAAGACGTGTATAGAACTAAATAAAGGCTGAAAGGGTTTCAAGAGAAATAAACGATTCAATGATCTGATCAAATAAAATTACTATGGTTCGAGAGAAAGT